GATGAATCAGCCCGGGTCGGTTTACTAATGGGATGCCCTAATGTGTTACAAAAATTCGCTTTAGACAATGATCCAATCAGAGGAATAATTGGAACTATTGTCTCGAACTTCTTCATAGCATTATTTATTAGAAATGAATTTTCTAGCATTTGACTTCGTACCACTGAAGAATTTAGTCGTACGCTTGAACGATAGCCCAAAAAATCAAGAGAATACTTGCCTAATTGGTTTATATCGATCCTTCCTGGTTGAAACCACGCATAAAAATGATATTGCCATAAAGTAACAAGGTAATATTTCCATTTATTCATCAGAAGAGACGTATCTTTTGAAGCCAGAATTGATTTTCCTTGATATCTAACATAATGCATGAAAGGATCTTTGAAGAACCATAGGATGCACTGAAAATCATTATCAAAGAAGACTTTGGCAAAATGTTCTATTTTTACATAGAAATAGATTCGCTCAAAAAAGATTCCAGAAGATGTTGACCGTAAATGAGAAGATTGATTACGGAGAAAAAGAAAGATGGATTCGTATTCACATATATGAGAATTATATAGGAACAAGAATAATCTTGGATTACCTTTTGAAAAAAGGGTAATATGTTTCTTTGGAGTAATAAGACTATTCCAATACTCGTGGAGAAAGAAACGTAATAAATGCAAAGAAGAGGCATCTTTCCCCCAGTAGCGAAGGGTTTGAACCAAGATTTCTAGATGTATGTGATAGGGTATTAGCACATCCGACACATAATCTAAATGTGAAAATTTGTCCTCTAAAAAAGGAAATATGGAATGAATTGATCGTAAATTATGCGATTTTGCTATTTCTTTCCTTTCTAAGGAAGATACTAATCGTAGGGAAAATGGAATTTCCACAATGACTGCAAATCCCTCTGAGATAATTTGAGAATACAAATTCTTGTTGTGCCCAAAAAATGGATTTTGGATAGAATCATTAGCTGAAAAAATCAAAGGATTCTGTTGATACATTCGAGTAATTAAACGTTTCACAACTATTGAACTAGATTTCTTGTCATAACCTGCATTTTTAAACAAAATCGATCTATTTAAACCATGATCATGAGCAAGTGCATAAATATACTCTCGAAAAAGAAGTGGGTATAGGAAGTCATGTTGTCGAGATCTATCTAGTTCGAAATATCCTTGAAATTCCTCCATTGGAAATTGGATTTGACCCCAAAAAGAAAAAAAAAGGTAGGGGATTTATTGGTTATCAAATGATACATCGTGCGATACAGTCAAAACAAGGTATTCTAGTAAGAAAAGAATAAATACCTCGTAGACAGGTAGACTCATTAACGGACTCTCTATCCTCTCTTTTTCAATCGAATTAGTTTATATTCGTTATAGGATAAGAAGATGGATTCGAAATCCTTTATTTTTCATTTCAACCCAATCGCTCTTTTGATTTTGGAAAAAAAAATATCTTTATCAATATGCCGCTTCTTCTACACATTTATGTACAACCTAGAATAGGAAATAGCTAATAGTTAGGACTCATTAAAAAATGGATAATCATCCATTCATGGAAAAGCCCTTCCCGTACCAGGTACTAATATCTTTTTAACGTGTAATTAGATCGGGTAATCAGTCAAATTAAGAAATTATGAACAGAAGTTCGTTGCTTTTTCTTTCTTTATAATTAATTGAGGTCATAGGACTCTATCCATTTATTCATTCGACCCAACTCTGAATTAATTTCATTTTTTTCTCACTAAGAATTCAAACAAGGTTTTGAACCGATCCAGTAAGAATGAAATATTTTCAGAATTCTCTATTGATACGACATGCTCTTTTTTCCAGTCATTCCTTTCAGGATCAGTCGTGGTCTTACAAACTCTACCGAAGGTATGAACGAATCCGTTACTTCATATAAATGTGTAAAATATGCTAGCCGCACTTAAAAGCCGAGTACTCTACCGTTGAGTTAGCAACCCGAAAAAAAATTAGGATATGTAGATACAATTGGAAAAAATAAAGAAATTCAATTGCACGACACAATCAAAACATCGAACTAGCAATAAAATTCAAATTGATTCTAAAATTATGAATCTAAAAAATAAAAATAAAGAGATCCAATAAGAATAATCAAATTTTCAGATAAAAAAAAAAGCAATTTGGATAGATTGACTCTTCTCGTTTATCTTATCCATTTTTTTTTAAACAAAAAAGACTTCTTGTTTGTATCACAAAAAATCGAATGAACCCATATATATAGATATTTTTTTTTATTGTGAATGAAGTAAAATAAAAAAACGAAATCTAAGAAAGAAAAATATAAGAAAGATAAATAGATCCCTTTCTACACGATCGAATTATATTTGTTCAATACACTGTTGTCAATATGAATAGTTCGAAAAGAATACAATAAAAAAAAAAAAGTATAAATAGAGAAAAAGAAGAGGAAGGGAGTGGGGAAAGTATAGTAGAAAAAAAAACTTATACTTATACAAAGCTATATACGAATCACCCACACCCTCTTCTTTTGTATTTCATTAATTGACTTTCCTTTAATTAAGACGAAATTCCGTAAAAACAAACCCCCGCCTTCTTTAAAATATCATAAACAGTTCCTGTAGGTTGAGCGCCTTTTTCAAGAAAATAGAGAATAGCAGGAATATTTAAATACGTTTGATTATTTATCGGATCATAAAAACCCACTTTCCGAAGATCTCTTCCTTCTCTTCGGGATCGAACATCAATTGCAACGATTCGATAAACGGCTCATTGGGATAGACGTAGATAAACTAGAACCCCCCCTAGAAACGTATACGAAGTTTTCTCCTCGTACGGCTCGAGAAATTAGAATATAGATATGTCTATGTATACAATTCTAATGTCAAATAGATCTAGAAAAGCATTAAATCAAATAAATTAGACTATGATTATTTAATACTTTTTTTTCTTTATCAAAAAAAAAAAGAATTTGTATTCTCAAAACTCAAGTTGAGTAATTCTGAAATAGCTCAAAAGAAAACCCTTAGGCATTTGATTTTTTGAGTGGTCTCTAACCCCTTTTTCTTTGTCTCATTTAGAATCTATTCGGACTCCTTATTCTTGATCTAGTTGTCGAGACAATTAAAAAAAAGATATTTCCTTGTTCCAAAATATTTTCTCTTTGCCTTGAATCATTGGGTTTAGACATTACTTCGGTGATTTTTAATCGTTTCAAAATGGCAGCAACATGCCCCTTTTTCTGATTTCTTTCTATCAAAGAATCAGAAACGGTTGATTCCCGCACGATACACTTTGGATCAAAAGAGTTTCACTAATTCCAACAAATTTTCCTTTTTTGGATTTGAAACTTGCTTGAATTGGATCCTTTCGATTTAGAAATCGAAAATAGACTACACTTACGAAGTTGTTCCAACTTATTAATTGGCACTAACCCTAGATCCTTGCCCTGAGAAATGAATCAATACTTTCTACTCGAGCTACATCACATACTGTTTACACTACAACCCAAGAAAAAATGAGGTTTCTAGTGGAACAGAACAAAGGATGTCGAGCTAAGAGCACCTTCATTCCTATAGAATCAAAAGGGTGGGTGTAAGAATCCACAACTGATCATGTCCTTCAAGTCGCACGTTGCTTTCTACCACATCGTTTCAAACGAAGTTTTACCATAACATTCCTCTAGTTTGGAACTGATATGTAATTGATTCAATTAGGGAATCATGAATAGTCATTTGTTCGGTCGTTACATTGCTTTCTAAAGAAGTCTTAGAAAGAATTCAATTTCACCCTCGATTTTCTTTTTATTGGATGAATGCAATATTTTTATTTTATTTATTAATTATTAATTTCTAAATATTAGAAAGAAAAAAGCTCTTTGTATTGAATCTACATTGCATCTTCAAGTAACTTGAGAGGATATATTCAACAATCTTAGACTTCTTCGAATATTAAATACTCATAAGAAATCATTAAATTCAAATAGTTATTGAATTGAAAAAAAACCTACCCGGATATCACTATTTGATGAATAAAGTTTTCCTAAAGATTACATTTATCATCATAAATAATCTATCTTTGAATTAAACCTAAATCTCAGTGATTAAAAAAATATAGATAGATAGAAAAAGAAATTTATTTCTTTTTTTCGTGGAGTGGATAAAAAAAAGTTGATGGAAAGGAAGATTTAGGCTCTTTTTCTTTCATTTCATACTGAAAAAGAAAATCATAAAAAAAAAAAAAATAATTCCCTCTATCAGATAGACTGAACAATTGTCAGTGGAATGAATTATGAATATTCAATATAGAATATTTCAAATGAACGGATCCAAAATCTTTTTCAAAAAACCAAAAAACGTTATCACTGAAATAGAACGACAATAATACATTAAGCATTTCCTCATTTTACGCGTAGTTTCTTTGACTGGTGGGGGTTCGTTCAATAATTTTTATTTAAAGTAAGGAGAATAGAATATAGAATGTATGAATTACCCCCTGTCTATATTATTCCATATATTTACAATTATTTATGAGAACCAAATCAAATACGAAATGAAATACCTAAAAATGAGGTTCAAAGAAAATAGATATGTTATATGTATGTAATTGATTATTTCTTAATCCAATTTGTACAAGCACAGCTAGTGAAATTGATATCTTACATTGTTAATTAATTCTTATTATATGGCACGTAAGACTTTTCGAAGTAACTAACTTAAACTTCAATATGAATATTCAATATTCAAAGTATAAGGGGATGGACATACGATGAAAAGCGCATTCAACCTCTTTCTTTTGCAATCCCCTTTTTTCTTTATTTCCAATTCTTCGAATCTATGTTCCTAGATCACAACTCGATTCAGTTCCATCTATATCTATCTTATTTGAATTTAATTTGTGAAAAAATAGGATTTAAAGAAGAATAGAATCATTAAAAATCAGAAACAAGAATCACATAATATCCAATATTTGACTCTTAAAGAGTAAAGAAGACAGTTCAAAAAGACAACCTTTCTTTATTCTGATAATAGATATTTCTATCTATATAGAGAATAGGTATTCCCTGGGACGGAAGGATTCGAACCTCCGAATAGCGGGACCAAAACCCATTGCCTTACCACTTGGCCACGCCCCATTTCGATTTCTATTCAATACTAATAAACACTAGTATTGTTTTTTGTTATTCGTCAATTCCAATCCAAAATATCTATGGACTCTATTGTTCCTAGGGTTTTGACACGTGTAGAGATACAATGAAACTGAATTTATTGATCATTACATATAATTCAATTAAGATATTGTATAAAAGTATGATTTCTTCTATTCTTTTTTAATGTAAGAATTGAAGGATTTTTGATTGGTTGAGTTCAAAGAAGGATTTTTTGGTATACCTTACTCTTTTTTTTTTTCATTTTTAAGGGATATCAATTATCAATAACAATAACTCAATCAAAATACAATTTCCAAGAAAAAAAAATGTTTGTTATGCTTAATATCTTTAGTTTGATCTGTATCTGTCTTCATTCCACCCTTTATTCGAGTAGTTTTTTCTTAGCCAAATTGCCGGAGGCCTACGCTTTTTTGAATCCAATCGTAGATTTTATGCCAGTAATACCCCTTCTCTTTTTTCTCTTAGCCTTTGTTTGGCAAGCTGCTGTAAGTTTTCGATGAGATCTTTAATACTGTCCTAGACATGATTTATTCGAAAAAAAAAAAATCGAACAATGGATAAGATCGGATAAGTCTCACAGCATGAACCCTCGATTCAAACAATTCTTAGATAGCTGCAAGAAATCTGACTCACTCTCTTTCCTTTCCTCATTCTGATTCTTTTTCATTTATTGAAAAACCCTTTTAGAGTCATTCCAAAATAGGAAAGATATCTTTTTTTAATAAAAGACTCGACTCTTATTCTAAATGAATTTCTGAAAATTCTTTTTGATTTTTGATTTCGAGAAACCATTTTGTTTATTGGTATCAAAATAGGATATGGGGTAGAAAAATGGAGAATCTATTCTCTTTTTTTTTTCAAAAAAAAAAGATCTTGGAGATTGTGTAATGCTTACTCTCAAACTCTTTGTTTACACAGTAGTGATATTTTTTGTTTCTCTCTTCATCTTTGGATTCCTATCTAATGATCCAGGACGTAATCCTGGACGTGAAGAATAAAAAGGCCTTTCTTTTTACTTGCTTAATTTTTCAATGTTCTTACTTCGGATTTTATCTATTGTACATCCTTATTTATTATATTAAATAAAAAAAAACAAAAACAAGGGAAAGGTTTTGAAAAAAAATAAATAAAATACCAAGTCATCAACGGAAACGGAAAGAGAGGGATTCGAACCCTCGGTACGAAAAACTCGTACAACGGATTAGCAATCCGACGCTTTCGTCCACTCAGCCATCTCTCCCAATTGAAAAAGGATAATTACTATCTTACATTACACAAAAAATAAGGCTTGAAAAAAATCCTTTCTTTATCTCTCTTTATTCTTTTTTTGACTATATTGATATATACAACTTTAATATATACTACTTTTATAAGCAATCCCATTTAGATAAAGAAAAGGTTCTAAAGAGATATTTCGAATAAAAAAAAATAAAAAAGCAAGAATACCTCTTCTTCCGAAAGAGCTTTTTTTCTTTTCACGGCCTGGCCTGGTCAGTACCTAGCCGGGCCATTTTTTGTTCCATTCGAAATCATAGATAAAATGATTTGTTTGAAAACAAAAGTGCTTATTATTGATTATTGAAACAACAATCAGAAGAAGGAATCTTTCCATTCCTATGATATGGAATTTCATTCTATAGAATCAAAGTGTCATTTTTTATTGTATTATTATTATTCTTTCTTTTCTTTCCTTCTTTTTTTCCTTTACTGGAAAAAAAGAAAAAAAAAATAAGGAACTGTGGATTGTTGTGCAATGCATTCTTATGTCATAACATAAATAGTTTTATCGAGCCCTACCTGTTCTGTCAAAAATCCTCCAGCAAAAGAAAGAACTTGTTCTTTCTTTCTTTTAATTTTGAATTAGGAGTGTTCTTTTACTAATCTGATTAGGTCTACTAACATGACAAAACCAAAACAAACACACCAATGCTATAATTTTCATCATTATTTTGTTTTGGATCCTATCTTGATTACGTCCGATTACCTTTTTTTGTTCGACAAAAGTTTCATTTATATACAATAATCGCATTGTAGCGGGTATAGTTTAGTGGTAAAAGTGGGATTCGTTTTATTAATCCCTTTTATAGTTAAGGGATCTCTCGGTTTGATTTGATTCATATTCCGAAAAAAAACTTTTTTTCTTAAAAGGATTTAATCCTTTACCTCTCAACGAAGGATTCGAGGAAGAATATACATTCTCGTGATTTGTATCCAAGGGTCAATTAAAAATTGACAAATTGGATTATTTAATTGCGAAACATAATTTTTTTTTTAATTGGATCAATACTTCCAATTTAATGAGTATTAGTAAAGGATCCATGGATAAAGATAGAAAAGCGTATTTCTAAT